TTTTTTTAATATCCATCTTATATTTATTTTGGGCGTTATATAACAATATAACATGGGATTCTATGGGAACAATAATAACTAGGTATGAATACAGTAAGAGAAGGAGGAATAGTATAGAAAAAGTTATAATATATACGATATACGAGTCATCCCCACACTTTTTTTATTTCATTAATTGGATTTCGTTTGATTAAAGCGAAGTTCCTTAAAAACCGCTGCCTTCTTTGAAATATCATGAACAGTTCCTGTAGGTTGAGCGCCTTTTTCAAGGAAATATAGAATAGCAGGAACATTTGAATAAGTTTGATTCTTTATCGGATCATAAAAACCAACTTTCCGAAGAGCTCTTCCTTCTCTTCGGGATCGAACATCAATTGCAACGATTCGATAGACGGCTCATTGGGATAGATGTAGATGAACAATACCCCCCCTAGAAACGTATAAGAAGTTTTCTCCTCGTACGGCTCAAGAAAAAATTATTTGAAGTTATGTCTATGTATAGAATTATAATGGCAACTAGATCTATAAAATCATCAAATCAATTAGACTATGATTTAAGTCCTTTTTCTTTCCTAAAAAAATTGTACTCATAACTCAAGTTGGATAACTCTCAAATAGCTCAAAGAAAACCCTTCAGCATTTCATTTATTGAGTGGTCTCTAACCCCCTTTTTGTCTCGTTTAGAATCTGTTTTTCTTCTTCATTCTGCTTTAGTTGTTGAGACAATCGAAAAGGGTGTTTCCTTGTTCCAGGATCCTTTATCTTTTCTTTGAATCATTGGGTTTAGACATTACTTCGGTGATCCTTAATCCTTTCAAAATGGCAGCAACATACCTTTTTTTGTGATTTCTTTCTATCAAAGAATCATAAGAACGGTTGATTCCCGCGTGTTACACTTTTGATCGAAACAGTTTTACCAAGTCCAAAATATTTTACTTTTTTTTATTGGAAACTTTCTCAAATTGAATCCTTTCTATTTATATATTTCTATATCGAAGATATACTTACGAAGTTGTTCCAACTTATTCATTGGCACTAACCCTAGACCCTTGCCCTTGAGAAATGAATCAATACTTTCTACTCGAGCTCCATCATGTACTATTTACATTACAACCCAACAAAACACTGGGGGTTCTAGTTGAACAGAACAAAGGATGTCGAGCCAAGAGCACTTTCATTCCTAATAAAATGGTGGATTCTTACATCCACAGCTGATCATGTCCTTCAAGTCGCACGTTGCTTTCTACCACATCGTTTCAAACGAAGTTTTACCATAACATCCCTCTAGTTTGGAACCAGTATGTAATTGATTCAATTATGGAATCATGAATAGTCATTGGTTCTGATGGTAAATAGTAATTTATACTTTTGTCCTTCTATATGGCTACGGATGGGTAGATAGTTTCTGAAAAAGTCTCAGCAATAATTAATTAATCCCCATATTTATAAAATTTATAAATGCAAGATTTATTTTTTTTTTTTTATTAACACGAATAAATGAGTTTTTTTTAATCCCCATCAGGGATCACAAATCTTTTTCAGAAAAAAAAAGAAACGCCGTTGTTACTGAAATAGAACGATAACAATACATACATAGTATTTTACTTGAGATTCAGTAAGTTTTCTGTAACCTTTCCATAAAATAAATAAAATTAAATAGAATGTATGAATGACCCCCCGCCTCAAATGTTACAGCGATTTACAACTATTTTCATAAAAAAAAAAAAATAAATGCCTACAAAGGAGGTTCAAAGAAAATAAGATCTGTTACATATGTAATTTACTCGATCGTTTGTTAATGAGATTCATACAGATACAGAGATTCAAATTGATACCTTTCGTTGCTGATTAAGTTCTATCCCCCCCATTCTATGGGGATGCTGGGGATGATCAATCATAAAAAAAAGGATCCTCTTCTGCGGGATGCTAGAGGAGATAGTATAGGTACAAAGCCAAACAAAATCGGTCCAGATTAAGTCGCCGTTCCTATTTTTTTTTTATTTTACCCCAACACCCGGTGGCTTAATCCCGTTGATTGAATTCAATTAGTACCAAGAAACCCCTCTTGTTTAGAATTCAACAATCCGCAAAAAAATTAATAATTTGGCTACCTCGTTTAAGTTTAAAGAAAAGGGAATAAAAGATAGGGAATATAGGGACTTTTTTTCGTATTTCAGCATCATATCATTGAAAATTCATGGCACCTAACTTTTTTCTAAGTAATTAACTTCAATATGAATATCAGAGGGACAGGTATACAATGAAAGGCCGTCCTACTTTTTTATTCAAACTATTATGATCTATGTTCCCATATTACCTGGATAACAAATAAATTAAGTTACATCTGCGTATCATTCGAACGCAATTCAGGTTGTGAAAAAATATGATTCAGAGAAGAATCAATAAAAATTAGAAACAAGAATCACATTCTATCCAATAGTACACTCTTAAACAGAGGGTTGTTCAAAAAAACAATCTGTTTTCTGATATAATGGGTGCTCTGGGACGGAAGGATTCGAACCTCCGAATAGCGGGACCAAAACCCGTTGCCTTACCACTTGGCCACGCCCCATTTAGATTTCTATTCTGCACGAATAAAGACTAATATTAGTCTTGGTTGTTCGTCAATTCCAGTGAAAATAAATATATATGGAATATATTGTTGATAGGATTTTGTCACGTGTAGATATAGAATTAACCGGGAATTGATTGATCATTACATATAATTTAATTAAGATATAAGATATTGTATAAAAGTATGATTTCTTCTATTCTCTTTTGAGAATTGAAGGATTTTTGATTGGGTGAGTGAGTTCAAAGGATTTTTTGGTCTACTTTACTTTCTTCATTATTTTTTGCCTTATATCACTAAGATATCAATAACTCAATCAAAATGCAATTATCTCCAAGAAAAAAATCTTTGTTATGCTTAATATTTTTAGTTTGATCGGTATCTGTCTTAATTCTGCCCTTTATTCGAGTAGTTTTTTCTTTGCCAAATTACCCGAGGCTTACGCTTTTTTAAATCCAATTGTAGATTTTATGCCAGTCATACCTTTGCTGTTTTTTCTCTTAGCCTTTGTTTGGCAAGCTGCTGTAAGTTTTCGATGAGATTTTGAATACTGTCCTACAAAATTGATGATTTATTCAAGAAAAAAAATTATAACAATTGATAAGATCAGATAAGTCTTACAGTATGAACCTTCGATTCAAACATTAAAATTCTGGGATAGCCTCGAGAAATCTGGATCACCCTATTTCCTCATTATGACCTTTTTTCTTTTCTCGTGAAAGACCCTATTAGGTTACCCCACAATTAGATACTGTGGGTATTAAAGAAATTTTTGGTAATGAAAAAATCTTTCTAAAAAGCACTTCATTTCTTGGTGTCAAAATAGGATATGATATGTGGTATAAAAACGGAAAATCTATTCTCTTCTTTTCCCCAAAAATGCTCTTGGAGATTGTGTAATGCTTACTCTCAAACTCTTCGTTTACACAGTAGTGATATTCTTTGTTTCTCTCTTCATCTTCGGATTCCTATCTAATGATCCAGGACGTAATCCTGGACGTGAAGAATAAAAATAGGATAAAAAAATAAGGCTTTTCCTTGCTTTATTTTTTTCATTTTCTTAGGATTTTCTCTATTCCACACCTTTCATTTGAAAAAAATCAAAAAAAGTTCGATCAATTCGAAAGATAAATAAAATATCAAGTGATCAATGGAAACGGAAAGAGAGGGATTCGAACCCTCGGTACGAATAACTCGTACAACGGATTAGCAATCCGACGCTTTAGTCCACTCAGCCATCTCCCCCAATTGAAAAAGGATAATTACTATATTACAGTTACATTACACATAAAGTAAGGATTGAAAAAACGCCCTATCTCTTTATTCTTTATTATAATTATATATATAGATATATATAACTTTTATCAGCAATTCCAACTCTAAAGTACGGGCTCGAAAGAGATAAAAAAAGAAAGAATAACTCATTGATTTCGTCCGAAAGGGCTTTTTTTTTATTCCCACGGCCTGGCCGGGTCAGTACCTAGCCGGGCCTTTTTTTTGTTCCAACGAATCATAGATAAAATATTTTATCTGAATTGAAAACATAATGCTTGGTATTGAAACAACAACAATCAGAAGAAGGATTATTTCCATTCCTATGATATAGGATCAAAGTGTCATTTCTTATTATTTCTTAGTATTCTTTCTTTTTTTATTTTTGATTTACTGTATTTTTATTTACAGTACTAGAATAAAAACACTGGAATCAAAAAATCAAAAATAATAATAAGATGAAAACTCTTCCTCTCTTTTGAGAAAATCTTTTCCTTACTTGAACGAATGGGAAAGTTGAAAAAAATCGAACTATGGATTCTTGGACAATGCATTTTGATGTTATGACTTAAGTGGTTTTGTTGAGCCGTATCTGTCAAAACTCCTTCAGCAAAAGAAAGGCTTGTTATTTAAATGAGCACCCGTTTCTTAATCTCATTAAGTCCCCCAACAAAACATGTCAACACTCAAATTTTCATGATTCTTGTCTGATCCTGTATTAATTACGTCCGATTCGACAAAAGATCCATTTATATACAATAATTGCATTGTAGCGGGTATAGTTTAGTGGTAAAAGTGTGATTCGTTTTATTAGTCCCTTTAATAGTTAAGGGGTCTTTCGGTTTTCTTCATATTCCGATGAAAAACTTTATTTCTTAAAAGGATTTAATTCTTTACCTCTCAATGACAGATTCGAGGAAGAATATACATTCTCGTGCTTTTTATCCAAGGGTCAATTAGAAATTGAAAAGTTGGATTATGAAATTACGAAACAAAATTTTATTGAATTGGATCAATACTTCCAATTGAATGAGTAAAAGGATCTATGGATGAAGAAAATTTATTTCTTTTTTTCTAATCGTAACTAAATCTTCAATTTTTTGGTTGTATAGGGGAGATTGAAGCAGAATAGCTATTAAACGATGACTTTGGTTTA